AACTCAATCAATTCTTAGAAAATATATTGTCTTACCCTCATTGATAATAGCTAAAAATATTATCCGTATGCTATTATTTCAATTTCCTGAATGGTCCGAGGATTTTAAAAATTGGAATAAAGAAATGCATGTAAAATGCACCTATAATGGTGTTCAATTATCAGAAAAAGAATTTCCAAAAAACTGGTTAACAGACGGTATTCAAATAAAGATCTTATTTCCTTTTCGTCTGAAACCGTGGCACACATCTAGGTTACAATCCCCTAATAAAGATTCAATAAAAAAGAAAGGACAAAAAAATGATTTTTGTTTTTTAACAGTTTGGGGGATGGAAGCTGAACTGCCGTTTGGTTCTCCCCGAAAACAACTTTCCTTTTTTGAACCCATTTTAATAAAAGAACTCGAAAAAAAAATTAAAAAATGGAAAAAGAAGCGTTTTCTAATTCTAAGAGTTTTAAAAGAAAGAACAAACTTGTTTATAAATATCTCAAAAGAAACAAAAAAATGGGTCATCAAAAACATTTTATTTCTAAAACAAATAATAAAAGAACTTTCACAAAGAAACCCAATTCGATTATTTGAATTGAAAGAAATATACGAGTTGAATGAAGCTAAAAACGCAAAAAATTCGATAATAAGTAATCGAATGATCCAAGGCTCGTCCAGTATAATTCGATCTATGGATTGGACAAATTTTTCATTGAGAGAAAAAAAAATGAAAGATCTGACTGATAGAACAAACACCATACTAAAAAAAATTGAAAAAATTAGAAAAGACACGAAAAAAGAGTTTATAAATCCAGAAATCAATATTAGTCCTAACAAAATAAGTTATGATGATAAAATATTAGAATCTCAGAAAAATATTTTAAAGATATTAAAAAAAAGAAATGTACGATTAATTCGTAAATCACATCATTTTCTAAAATTTTTCGTTGAAAACATATACATAGATATCTTTCAACGTATGATTAATATCCCGAGGATTAATGTGCAACTTTTTATTGATTCAATAAAAAAAAATTTTACTAAATCCATTTCCAATAATGAAGCAAATCAAGAAAGAATTGATAAAACAAATCAAAGTATAATTCACTTTATTTCAACTATAAAAAAGTCACTTTCCAATATTAGTAATAAAAATGGAAAGATCTTTTGGGACTTATCATACTTGTCGCAAGCATATTTATTTTACAAATTATCACAAACACAAATTATTAACTTATCTAAGTTAAGACCTGTCTTTAAATATCACGGAACATCTCTTTTTCTTAAGAATGAAATACAGGATTATTTTGTTGAAGTTGTTGGAGCACAAGAAATATTACATTCCGACTTAAAACAAAAGAATCTTCAAAATTCTGGAATGAATCAATGGAAAAACTGGTTAAGGGGTCATTATCACTACGATTTATATCCGATTAGATGGGCAAAATTACTACCACAAAAATGGCGAAATAGAGTCAATCAAGATCGTATGGCCAAAAATAAGGATTTTAACCAATGTTATTCATATGAACAAAACCGATTAATTGATTACAAAAAACAAAATTCTTTTGAAACACACTACTCATTACCAAACAAAAAAGATAATATTAAAAAAAAATATATATATGATCTTTTCTCATATAAATCTATTAATTATGAAGATAATAAAGATTCATATATTTATGAATTACCAGTACAAGTCAAAAATAATCAAGAAAGTTCTTATAAGTACAACACGGATAAATGGAAATTTTTTGATATACTGACGGGTATCCCTATCAATAATTATATAGTAGAAGATGATATTATAGATCTCGAAAAAAATCCGGATAGAAAATATTTTGATTGGAGAATGCTGCATTTTTGTCTTAAAAATAAGGCCGATATTGGAGCCTGGATCAATATGGAGGCTGACACGAACAGTAATAAAAATACTAAAACTGGGGTTAATAATTTTCAACTAATTGAAAAAATCGATAAGAAAGATTTTTTTTATCTCACAATTAATCAAGATCAAGAAATCAACCCATCCAACAATAAAAAAAAAATCTTTTTTGATTGGATGAGAATGAATGAAGAAATACTAAGTCGTTCCATATCGAATCTGGAACTTTGGTTCTTTCCAGAATTTTTGATACTTTATAATGCATATAAGATTAATCCGTGGATCATACCAATCAAATCACTTCTTTTAAATTTAAATGGAAATGAAATTTTTAGTAAAAATAAAAAACTAATTGGAAAGAAAAAAAGATCTCTTTTTACATCAGCGAAGGAAAAAACTCTTGAATTAGAAAATGGAAATAAAGGAGAAAAGGAATCTGTGGCCGAAGAGGATCTTGAATCAGCTCTCTCAAACCACAAAAAATATGTTCAAGAAGATTCCGCGGGAGCAGATGTGAAAAAACGTCTAAATAAAAAGCAATACAAGAAAAACACGGAAGCGGAGCTTGATTTCTTCCTAAAAAGATATTTTCGTTTTCAATTGAGATGGGATGATTCCGTAAATCAAAGAATGATCAATAATATCAAAGTATATTGTCTCCTGCTTAGACTGATAAATCCCAGAGAAATTGCTATATCCTCTATTCAAAGGAGAGAAATGAGTCTGGATATTCTGATAGTTCAGAAGGATTTAACTCTTACAGAATTAATGAAAAGGGGAATATTGATTATCGAACCGGTTCGTCTGTCTGTAAAAAATGATGGACAATTTATTATGTCTCAAACCATAGGTATTTCATTAGTTCATAAGAATAAGTACCAAATTAATCAAAGATATCAAGAAAAAGGCTATCCTGATAAGAAGAGTTTTGCTGAATCCATTGCAATACATCAAAAAACGAATGAAAATAGAACCAGCAATCATTATGATTTGCTTGTTCCGGAAAATATCTTATCCCCTAGAGGTCGTAGAGAGTTCAGAATTCTAATTTGTTTCAATTCTCGGAATCGAAATGATATCCATAGAAATACAGCATTTTACAATGCAAATAAGGTGAAAACGGATGATCAAGTTTTAGATAAAAGAAGCAAACATCTTGATAGATATAAAAATAAACTAAATAAATTAAAGTTCTTTCTTTGGCCCAATTATCGATTAGAGGATTTAGCTTGTATGAATCGTTATTGGTTTGATACCAATAATAGCAGTCGTTTTAGTATGCTAAGGATCCATATGTATCCACAATTGAAAATTCGTTAATGCTACATTTTTCCTATATTGCCCGTACCTTATATGGTATATGAAGACAAAGAAATACACATATGGCACTGTCTTACATTCTGATAGATGATATTAATTTAATTCAATGACGTATCTATTAGATTTCGAAATGAATCAATAAAATATTCTTATTTAATTTTAAATTTTAATTTCAGTTTTAAGTCTAAATATTTTTTGTGCGTGCAGAAATATACCAGCCTTTTGTATACCTATCTGAATCCAATTTTGAAAATTGGATTGCTAAAAAAAAAAAAGAATAGAAATTCTTAATCAAATTAAGATTATTGTGTATATCAAATTTAAATGAGTAACATTATTATTACTGATCAATAATAATTTATAAAAAAATAAAAAAGGAGGGGAAGGAGATTTCATTTTATGGTAAAAAATTCATTCAGCTCAGTTATTTCGCAAGAAGAAAAAAAAGAAAATGGAGGATCTGTTGAATTTCAAGTAGTCAATTTCACCAATAAGATACGAAGACTTACTTCACATTTGGAATTGCACAAAAAAGACTATTTATCTCAAAGAGGTCTACGTAAAATTCTCGGAAAACGCCAACGATTACTTTCTTATTTATCAAAGAAAAATAAAATGCGTTATAAAGAATTAATTAATCAATTGGATATTCGGGAGTCAAAAACTCAGTAATTTGAAAAGTCATTTTGAATTATTTGATTTATTAGATCTTGAATTTTTATGAACTTATTTTCATTTTCAGCAATTCATGGAAAGATAAATCGAGGAAAAACTTATGAATGGACCAGCTACAAGAAACGACCTCATGGTAGTCAATATGGGACCTCACCACCCATCAATGCACGGTGTTCTTCGACTCATCCTTACTTTGGATGGTGAAGATGTTATTGACTGTGAACCAATATTGGGTTATTTACACAGAGGGATGGAAAAAATTGCAGAAAACCGAACAATTATACAATATCTACCTTATGTAACACGTTGGGATTATTTAGCTACTATGTTCACAGAAGCAATAACCGTAAATGGTCCAGAACAGTTGGGAAATATTCAAGTACCTAAAAGAGCCAGCTATATCAGAGTAATTATGTTGGAGTTGAGTCGTATAGCTTCTCATCTGTTATGGCTTGGCCCTTTTATGGCGGATATTGGCGCACAGACTCCCTTCTTCTATATTTTCAGAGAAAGAGAATTAGTATATGATCTATTCGAAGCAGCCACCGGTATGAGAATGATGCATAATTTTTTTCGTATCGGGGGAGTCGCGGCTGATCTACCTCATGGATGGATAGATAAATGTTTGGATTTCTGCGATTATTTTTTGACAGGGGTTGCTGAATATCAAAAACTTATTACACAAAATCCTATTTTTTTAGAACGAGTTGAGGGAGTAGGCGTTATTTGTGGAGAAGAGGTAATAAATTGGGGGTTATCAGGACCAATGCTGCGAGCTTCCGGAATACCATGGGATCTTCGTAAAGTTGATCATTATGAGTGTTATGACGAATTTGATTGGGAAGTTCAGTGGCAAAAAGAAGGAGATTCATTAGCTCGTTATTTAGTCAGACTTGGTGAGATGACGGAATCCATAAAAATTATTCAACAAGCTTTGGAAGGAATTCCAGGGGGGCCTTATGAAAATTTAGAAATACGATCTTTTGATCGAGGAAGGTCTCCGGAATGGAATGACTTTGACTATCGATTCATTAGTAAAAAACCTTCGCCAACTTTTGAATTGGCGAAACAAGAACTTTATGTGAGAGTCGAAGCCCCAAAAGGGGAATTGGGCATTTTTTTGATAGGGGATCAGGGTGGTTTTCCTTGGAGATGGAAAATTCGCCCGCCCGGTTTTATCAATTTGCAAATTCTTCCTCAGTTAGTTAAAAGAATGAAATTGGCTGATATTATGACAATACTAGGTAGCATAGATATCATTATGGGAGAAGTTGATCGTTAAAATGATAATTGATACATCACAAGTACAAGATATCAATTCTTTTTCGAGATTGGAATTCTTAAAAGAAGTCTATGGAATTCTATGGGTGCTTGTCCCTATTTTGACTACTGTATTGGGAATCACAATAGGCGTACTAGTAATTGTATGGTTAGAAAGAGAAATATCCGCAGGGATACAACAACGGATTGGACCTGAATATGCTGGTCCTTTGGGAGTTCTTCAAGCTTTAGCAGATGGCACAAAACTACTTTTTAAAGAAAATCTGCTTCCATCTAGAGGTGATACTCGTTTATTCAGTATCGGACCATCCATAGCAGTCATATCAATTTTACTAAGCTATTCAGTAATTCCTTTTGGTTATCACCTTGTTTTAGCCGATCTCCATATCGGTGTTTTTTTATGGATTGCCATTTCAAGTGTTGCTCCCATCGGACTTCTTATGTCAGGATATGGATCCAATAATAAATATTCCTTTTTAGGTGGTCTACGAGCTGCTGCTCAATCAATTAGTTATGAAATACCATTAACTCTATGTGTATTATCAATATCTCTACGTGTGATTCGTTGAGACATAAACTTCTCCCACTTTTTTTTCGAGAAAAGGGGTAAAATGAATTGAATAGATATCTTCATTTTTATATTCATAATTCGGATTAATGAACTAAATCAGATAGTTATATGAGTGAAAGAAAACAGCTTATATAAATAAAAATTAGCAGTAAAACTATTGAGTCTCATTTTCTATGTATAAGAGTTAAGCAGAAATAAACATAGGCGCAAGAGAGCCTTTATCCCAAGATTGGTTGACTAGTTATCCTGTCTTGAAGCGGACTCAAAAGATCAACCGGATTGAGTTTTCACTATTATTTGTATGTACTACCATATATGTATTACCATACCACGGCCGATTGAGCAAAAATGAGTGGATGGTTAGAAACACCAAGATATACAAAGGATTAGTAATGGAGATTTTCAAAATTATCCAAAAGAGAGAAGGACATTTTTGCAAAATGCATAATATAAAAAGAATACGAATTGGGGCTTTAAGTTTGTAGAAATGATCAGGCAGTACTCCCCACGATTCCGATCCAGAGTATGCGCCTATCCACCCATTAAATAAATGACTATCGGAAACGAAATAATTCCTTATTTAGTAAGTCCCCTTTTTCTCAGAAAGAAGAATAGGAACGAAAAAAAAAAAAATGGAAAGCATCCAATTACAACAAAAAAAGAGATCTTTTTTATTGTTTCTTATCTCCATCTATTCCTCTATTCCTTTCTTTCCTATCTCCCTATTCATAGAGATAGAATTCGTGTCCGAATTCATGAACTAATGGAATAGCCAATTTTTTTTTCGTAATTGAAAACGATGGGTTATTGATATTTATAATAAATAGTATTTTAGTGAAGAATTAAGTTATTACTCAACAAAGAAATTTTTTTTTATTAAAGGATGAGATCAATTCAGAAGTACCCTTTTTCTTTATTATTAGAACAGACAGAATTCTATTGGGTTAATTTGGGGACACACGATAGATTTTTATCCTATACTATTCTACAAAAAAGACATATCAAGATAAATAATCCCGACACGCTCCTTAGATTTATTTATGGCCCTCAAGGAGCCGTATGAGGTGAAAATCTCATGTACGGTTCTGTAATAGCGATGAGAACAGTGATGTTATTACCGACTATGATTATCTAACAGTTCGAGTACAGTTGATATAGTTGAGGCTCAATCAAAATATGGTTTTTGGGGGTGGAATTTGTGGCGTCAACCTATAGGGTTTGTTATTTTTCTAATTTCTTCCTTAGCAGAATGCGAGAGATTACCTTTTGATTTACCAGAAGCAGAAGAAGAATTAGTAGCGGGTTATCAAACCGAGTATTCGGGTATCAAATTTGGTTTATTTTATGTTGCTTCCTATCTAAATCTATTAGTTTCTTCGTTATTTGTAACTGTTCTTTACTTGGGTGGTTGGGATATCTCTATTCCATACATATTCGGTTATGAACTTTTTGAAATAAATAAAGCATATGAAGTCTTTGGAATGACAATTAGTATCTTTATTACATTAGCTAAAACTTATTTGTTCTTGTTCATTTCTATAGCAACAAGATGGACTTTACCCCGACTAAGAATAGACCAACTATTAAATCTCGGATGGAAATTTCTTTTACCTATATCTCTCGGTAATCTATTATTAACAACTTCTTTTCAACTCTTTTCACTGTAAAGGAATACCATATTCTATATTCACGACTTGCTCAAACAAGAGAAAGAAACAAACATAAAATTCTTTAGAGATATTACAATATGTTCCCTATGGTAACTGGGTTCATGAATTATGGTCAACAAACAGTACGAGCTGCAAGGTACATTGGTCAAGGTTTCATGATTACTTTATCCCATGCAAATCGTTTGCCTGTAACTATTCAATATCCTTACGAAAAACTAATCGCATCGGAGCGTTTCCGCGGTCGAATCCATTTTGAATTTGATAAATGCATTGCTTGTGAAGTATGTGTTCGTGTATGTCCTATAGATCTCCCCGTTGTTGATTGGAAATTGGAAACGGATATTCGAAAGAAACGATTGCTTAATTACAGTATTGATTTCGGGATCTGTATATTTTGTGGTAACTGCGTTGAATATTGTCCAACAAATTGTTTATCAATGACTGAAGAATATGAACTTTCTACTTATGATCGTCACGAATTAAATTATAATCAAATTTCTTTGGGTCGTTTACCAATGTCAGTAGTTGATGATTATACAATTAGAACAATTTTGAATTCGCCTCGAATTTAAGTCTAAAATAAGTAAATCCCTTGATTAAAGATTAAAGAGTAATTGGAAATTACTAAGGTTATGTTTTGATCTAAAGAAATGAGGTTTCTTTCGTTTTGTTTGTTTGGTCACTACCTACAAATCCAAACTATTGATTCATGAGAATTGCAGCTTAATTTAGATTTCAATTTAGATTGAAACTATATATTTAGAAATATATAGTTTCAATCTACTCTACTCTTTCAGATCAAGACTAAGATTAATACAATAACTGTACCTACATCAATTCACACCCCTTAAGATTTAATTAGGAATTGATTATCCATTTTTTTTCCCGGTCAGATCAATAAGGTCATGAAAAACTTTTAGATTTATTTATCTCTTTTTTTACTACATATAATGGATTTGCCTGGACCGATACATGATTTTCTTGTAGTCTTGTTGGGATCAGGTCTTATATTAGGAAGTATGGGAGTACTATTATTTAACAACTCCATTTATTCTGCTTTTTCGTTGGGACTGGTTCTTGTTTCTATATCCTTATTCTATATTCTAGCAAACGCCCAGTTTGTAGCTGCTGCGCAACTCCTTATTTACGTGGGAGCTATAAATGTTTTAATCATATTTGCTGTGATGTTCATGAAGGGTTCAGAATATTCCAAAGATTTTAATCTTTGGACCGTTGGTAGTGGAGTTACTTTTCTGGTTTGTACAAGTATTTTTGTTTCACTAATGACTACTATTGTAGATACGTCATGGTATGGGATTATTTGGACTACAAGATCAAACCAGATTCTAGAACAAGATTTAATAAGTAATAGTCAACAGATTGGAATTTATTTATCAACATATTTTTTTCTTCCATTTGAACTCATTTCGATCATTCTTTTAGCTGCTTTGATCGGCGCAATTGCCGTGGCTCGCCAGTAATAAATCTTTAGTTAGAAATAGCATAAATTAAACTTTGTTCTATGTTATCACACACATTCCCCTTCAATTCTATTTGAAGATTGTTTATGTCTAAAATAAAAATTCTTTTATTCGATCGATTACCAATATATTCCCTTGTTCGGTACTTTTTTTTTGTCAATTGAATTGAATCTATTAAATTTTTGTTCATATTGAAATGAATCGGAATTGATAAGGAGTTGGTCAATCATGCTCGAACATGTACTTGTTATAAGTGCCTATTTATTTTCTATCGGTATCTATGGATTGATCACGAGCCGAAATATGGTTAGAGCCCTTATGTGTCTTGAGCTTATACTGAATGCAGTTAATATGAATTTCGTCACATTTTCTGATTTTTTTGATAGTCGCCAATTAAAAGGGAATATTTTCTCAATTTTTGTTATAGCTATTGCAGCCGCTGAAGCTGCTATTGGCCCAGCTATTGTTTCGTCAATTTATCGTAACAGAAAATCAACTCGTATCAATCAATCGAATTTGTTGAATAAGTAGTATTTATTTATCAGATAAATTATGATATTCATCAAGTAATATTATTTGTATGGTACGTAATCCATGATCATGTTTGCGAAAACGTAAAAAATCAAAGTATCTTGGCCCTATCCCATGAGTTAATCTGAAAGTAGATTGATTATAAAAATTCTGATAAATTATTGACTCATCTGGTATATAAATATATAATTCATTTACAAATTTACTCGATCGAAAATTTATAGTCTTAAAAAAAATTTCTAGATCCAATGTCACATTCAGTAAAGATTTATGATACATGTATAGGGTGTACTCAATGTGTCCGAGCTTGCCCCACAGATGTATTAGAAATGATACCTTGGGACGGATGTAAAGCTAAGCAAATAGCTTCGGCTCCAAGAACAGAAGACTGTGTTGGTTGTAAGAGATGTGAATCTGCCTGTCCGACGGATTTCTTGAGTGTTCGCGTTTATTTATGGCATGAAACAACTCGAAGCATGGGTCTAGCTTATTGATACGTTCTATAAAAGCCCCCTTGAATACATTTGATTTCTTTTTTACCGACAAAAACCCGTGCTCGAAAATAAATATACATATATTTATTTTTTTTTTTTTCATTTTCGAACATGGGTTTTTTTAGTCCAAGTGTATCTTGTTTTTACTACGAATTATTTTCCTTGGTTAACAATAGTTGTAGTTTTTCCAATATTTGCGGGTTTATTACTTTTCTTTTTCCCTCATAGAGGAAATAAAGTAATGAGATGGTATACTATATGTATCTGTGTACTCGAGCTCCTTCTAACAACCTATGTATTTTGTTATCATTTCGAATTAGACGATCCATTAATCCAACTGACGGAGGATTATAAATGGATCCCTTTTTTGGATTTTTACTGGAGATTGGGAATCGATGGACTTTCCATAGGACCCATTTTACTGACGGGGTTTATCACCACTTTAGCTACTTTAGCGGCTTGGCCAGTTACTCGAGATTCCCGATTATTCCATTTTCTAATGTTAGCAATGTATAGCGGTCAAATAGGATCATTTTCGGCTCGAGACCTCTTACTATTTTTTATCATGTGGGAGTTAGAATTAATTCCCATTTATCTACTTCTATCGATGTGGGGAGGAAAGAAACGGTTGTATTCAGCTACAAAGTTTATTTTGTACACTGCGGGAGGTTCCATTTTTTTGTTAATGGGAGTTCTGGGTATCGGTTTATATGGTTCTAATGAACCAACTTTAAATTTTGAAACATCAGCTAATCAATCGTATCCTATAGCACTGGAAATACTATTCTATATCGGATTTCTTATTGCTTTTGCTGTCAAATCACCGATTATACCCTTACATACATGGTTACCAGATACCCACGGAGAGGCACATTACAGTACTTGTATGCTTCTAGCCGGAATCTTATTAAAAATGGGAGCATATGGATTGGTTCGGATCAATATGGAATTATTACCCCATGCCCATTCTATCTTTTCACCCTGGTTGATCATAGTAGGCATAATTCAAATAATCTATGCAGCTTCAACATCTTCGGGTCAACGCAATTTAAAAAAAAGAATCGCTTATTCCTCCGTCTCTCATATGGGTTTCATAATTATAGGAATTGGTTCTATAAGCGATACGGGACTCAATGGAGCTATTTTACAAATAATCTCTCATGGATTTATTGGCGCTGCGCTTTTTTTCTTGGCGGGAACAAGTTATGATAGAATACGTCTTGTTTATCTCGATGAAATGGGCGGAATGGCTATCCCAATTCCAAAAATATTCACGACTTTCAGTATCTTATCGATGGCTTCCCTTGCATTGCCGGGTATGAGCGGTTTTGTTGCAGAATTAATAGTCTTTTTTGGAATAATTACTAGCCAAAAATATCTTTTAATGACAAAAATACTAATTACTTTGGTAATGGCAATTGGAATTATATTAACTCCCATTTATTTATTATCTATGTTACGCCAGATGTTCTATGGATACAAGCTTTTTAATGCTCAAAATTCTTATTTTTTTGATTCGGGACCGCGAGAGTTGTTTGTTGCGATCTCTATCCTTATACCTGTCATAGGTATTGGTATTTATCCAGATTTTGTTTTCTCACTATCAGTTGACAAGGTCGAAGCTATTTTATCTAATTATTTTGCTAGATAGTTTTCATAAAAAAAATGAAACAGCAATAAATAATAAATTAATAATTATTTTTTAAATCGTTCGTTGCACAATAAAAAAAGAAGTCTTTTTTCTTAAGTTAAATAAAAAAATGAATTGGACTTCCTCATAAATTTGGCTTTTGCGAGAACCATTTGAATCAAGTAATGTAGTGATTCAAAGGGTTCTCGATGTCTTACACACAGTTTTCTTATCTATACTCTCCCATGTTTGTGTTCGTCAGGCCCTTTCTTGAATTCATTCAATTAGATGTTAATGTAAATGAACCATAACTATGTAGTCCTATCCCTAATAGATTGACCCCAAAATAGCATATCCAAATTATAAGAAAACCCATAGAGGCCACAATTGCAGAATTTACACCTTCCAAATTTTTATTTGTTCGCATATGTAAATAAATTGCGAATATGGTCCAAGTAATAAATGCCCAAGTTTCCTTTGGGTCCCAATTCCAATATGATCCCCATGTCTCATTAGCCCATACTGCCCCTGAAAGAATACCTATGCTTAAAAAGATAAACCCTAGACTAATAATACGATAACTCCAATGATCTAATTGTTGAATCAGTTGAGACTTATAATAATTCTTCGAAGAAAAAAAAGAAGTGTTTCTTAAAACATTGTTCCCCTCGTTCATGTATTGGATCTCATCAAAGGAAAATAACGCATTTAAGAAATTATTGTTTTTACCAAAAATTCTTATAGCTTTTTGAAATGTAATCACTATAAGAGCTACTGAAAATAATGATCCACATAAAAGAGATGCATAACCCAATACCATCATACTTACGTGCATCATTAACCAATGAGATTGGAGAGCGGGGACTAATAGTGGGGATTGATGCATTTCAGTTAAAAAACCTGAAGTAGCAAAACCTTGGGTAAAAATAGTACTTGGCGCGGTTATTGCGCTTACACTTAAATGGTTTTTGTATTTTTTAAAATACGTAAATATATGAATAATGGAGAAACCCCATGAAAGAAATAGTAATGATTCATATAAATCACTTAATGGTAAATGCCTCAAAGAAATCCAACGAGTAACTAATAATCCTGTTATACAGAAAAAAGTAGCTATCATGCCCTTTTCTGACGAAGCATAGAGTCCTACGGTTTCATCGACTAATAAGGTTATCAAATGAATTGTAATGACAATTGAAATCACCGAAAAAGATATATGAGTTAATATATGCTCTAAAGTTGAAAATATCATAAAAAAAAAAAATTATTAAAAAATGTCCCTCAATTCAATTATTTGAATTAATATCTGGGACTTGAATTAATTATATTATAGAACTCTTTTTATAATAAAAAATGGCATGCCGCCACTCGGACTCGAACCGAGATGCTCTAGCACTGCTTCCTAAGAGCAGCGTGTCTACCGATTTCACCATAGCGGCTTTCTCGAAATCATAATAACCTATTATTATTCAATCGTCGAGATCTAAAAAATAGAAGAATTTTCAATTCAATGTAATATTTTTTACCAAAATATTTATAGGGGATAAAAAACTCTTTATCTTTCAATTTTATTAATTTAACAATAGTTTTTTTTTTATAGGATTTTGTGTAGTTTATTCTCTTTCAAAAAGGAACTGTTGTAACTAGATAGTTCTGGTTTCAATATGTAGATATAATAAAAAAAATGTTATTTCTCATTTACATTTTTTAATGATTTTTTTTTATCTCATTTTTTCAATGAAAACCTAAAATAGGATATTTTTATCGATCACAATTTCAGCACAGCACTACACTCAATAAATTTCTAGAAATATTGCCATAGCTTTGTATTAAAGGGTTTTCGTTGTGTATAAAATTTGTGTTAGTATTTTGCAAACCCATTTAATTATGTATTCGGCGGGGTATATTCTATAATAGTAATAATGATTTAGAGAAAAGAAATAAGGGTTCATAGAATTTTAAAATAAGGTTTTAATTTAATCAACTAATGTCATTGTTTCAACGTCTCATTAAATTTTTAATAAACAGTTTCAGTTTACTATTTGATCTTCTATATTTAGATATTCTATATATAACTATATTCTATAATATAGAAAATCAAAAATAAAAAAAAAAATCAACAAAAAATTTTTGGTTTATTGGGGCGATGGGGATTCGTATTTTCCCCATCCCGAAAATGCTAAAACAAAGATATGAAAAAGAAAGGTCAACCCTTGTATTGATTTTTATTCTTTGAACAAGAAAAAAAAGTACCATTTTCTATTTTATAATAGAGTAAAAAAAAGATTTCTTATTTTTTTTTTTTTAATAAATTCACATTATTCAATTAGTTAAATAATTATATATAATAAATATAAATTTTCATTATAAAAATTATAAACCAACTTCTACCAGGCTGTTTTTTGAGTCAAACCGATTCAGATTATTCCAATGTTATTTATTCGATTTGTCCCCCCAAAAACTTTGTGAATTCCCCGTTGAAAGAGATTTTGCTAACGAAAAAGCTTTCAACGCTGCTCGACGCCCTTTGCTTTTCCAAATATTTTTCCGAATCCGTTTTTTTGATATAGAAGTGCGCTTTTTTGGAACTGCCATTAAAAAATTATAATTGATTATTCATTGCTATAGTTGGATGTGAAAGACATCTATTGTTCAAAACGAATTGTTCTTTACTATTTATTATCCATTTATTCTTTAAATTCTAGTATACTCCTAATATAGCTATCGAAAATGAAAAATTATTAGATTAGGAACAAAGAAAAAAATATATATATATAATGTTATTTTGTCAAAAAAAAAAACGAATTGTTTAATGATTCGTAATAAACGAATTTAATAAAAAGAAGTCTTATTTTACTGGATCAACTTGTAGGCTGTCTTTTATGATTGATGCCAAAATAAAAGCGTGTTTTTCGTGTAATTATTCCTTCTTGCTCTATAGCGGTAAATTTTTGTAATGCATACTAAATAATAATAATAAATAAAATTTGCAGTTTCTATATTGTCAAAATATTTGACTTAAAATAAATAGGCGTGTTCATTAATAGTTTCGGTGGATCCTCTTATTTGAACAATTCGAACTTCGTGACTTGAAATATTTGAAGTATTTGGCAAACAATTAAGAATAATTAAGAATAGAAAAAGAAAATTCTATTTAAGTTTTGGATATTTAAATTTTTTATTAACTGATCCTTTTGAAAAGAGATAAGAGCTGGTGAATCAGAAAAATTAATTAGGAATTAAATATACTTTTTTTATGGAATATACGTATCAATATTCATGGATCATACCTTTCATCTCACTTCCAATTCCTATCTTAATAGGAGTGGGACTTCTACTTTTTCCGACGGCAACCAAAAACCTTCGACGTATGTGGTCTTTTCCGAGTGTTTTATTGTTAAGTATAGTTATGATTTTTTCAGTTTATCTGTCTATTGATCAAATAAATAGTAGTTATATCTATCAATATGTATG